CGGTGCTTTCTTTATCAATTTGATCCTTTATCCATAGAGTATAGTATGTAGGCCGTACTTATTTCTTCCTATTTTTTTTGTGTTATCATGAAGTTTGTTTCCTTGCTACAGCTGATAAAAATCGTTGTTTTGGACGATGCATATGTAGAAAGCCTATTTATTTTTTTCTAGTATTGACTAGCCAATTTGATCTTTTTTTCCTTCTTTCTATAGTGGAGATAGTCGCACGTAATGACAGATCACGGCCATATTATTAAAAGCTTGTGGTAAGAATGGGTTTCGTTCTAGTGCCCGGAAATAATATTCCAAAGCCTTTGTATGCTCTCCGTTGCTTGTGTGTATAAGTCCTATGTTATAGAGTATATAACTTCGATCATAGGGATCAATTTCTAGTCGCGTAGCTTCATAATAATTCTGTAAAGCTTCCGCATAATTTCCTTCCGATTGAGCCGACATCCGTTACGGTCGTTCATTTTATTCAAAAAATCTCCGTTCCAGAACCGTACGTGAGATTTTCATCTCATACGGCTCCTCCCTTCTGTGCATAGTACTAAGGGGAATAAGCCGTGGAATCCAAAATTCCCTATTCTTATTATGAACTGACAGGAGCTGGTATTTTTACAAGAAATCTCTAGCCAGCCTTCCCGCAAGAGGTTTTTTCTTAACACCAATCGTATTAGTGCTAGATAGAAATGGTAACTCCAACGATTTCTTTGTCCTCAACGCCCATTATTTCCAGGAATTAGTCACTTCAACGATCTTTGATGGTTATATGGGTATCCAAAGTACGAACGAGATGGATGTTTGTTGTCCCAACCATTCTTGTTAGTCCCGATACCGATAGGGAAAAGGGTAATTTATAACAAAGTTTTCGTATTGTTGATTCCTAGTGTAGTGCTTCTTCCCCTATGCCGCCTATTGGTACTAGTGGAGTAGGATTGACCCGCAGAACCCATAGGTGTAACCTTTCGTTCAATACTAAAATCGACAATTAAAGTATCTGAGGCCGAATCAATCGAGGATACACGACAGAAGGAATTGTTCTATCTCCAAACTTTACCTTCACTAAGCGTAGCTTTATTTCAATAATTTGGTTCTTTCTATTTCGAATCACGTCTTTTCTCGTAAGACTGAAGTGAGGGCTAAAAAAAAACAAGAAAAAAGAATCAAATCACACCATCTCTGTAATAGGTAAATGCCTTTTTTTCTCCCGAAGTTGTCGGAATTAGTCGTAATAAAATATTGGCTATAATTGAAGAGGTCTTATCAATAAAATTTCCATTTGTCCGAGATCTAGGCATAATTAGCAATCCATTCTACAATTCTTCTCATTACCCCCTCGGCTCGGGGAAAATTATCCCACAAACAAAGGAATTGTACAGTACAAAATAACATAAAAACAGAAAAATTCGAAAAAGATGTGTACCTTCCGCTCAAATTGTACCCTTTTCGGACAAAAATAGATAGGAGACTTTTGATAGAATCAGAGTCAATTTCATATAAATTTCGTAGTATATAAATGAACGGAACTATTACTATTTCATCTAAGTTGAATAACCAAGCACTTTATTTTACTATGGATTCTTATAACTCGAAAAATTTTTATTTGGTTATGATCCAAGGAGGAAAAGGGATGGAATAATCATTATACAATCGAAATCAAATAGAAAAATCCACGGTACGATTCATGAATTTGTAATAGATCTATGGGATAGATGATAAGAGAAGTTGTTGTTGATAAATATGAAATTTGAAAAACATTTTTTATTCTTATGGAACCCCGGTCGTGCCGGTACTGCAATAAAATAACTCGCTATTCACTCGGTTTCTGGTCAATAATAAGATTATGTAGGAGAGATGGCCGAGTGGTTGAAGGCGTAGCATTGGAACTGCTATGTAGGCTTTTTGTTTACCGAGGGTTCGAATCCCTCTCTTTCCGTTTCTGTTAATTCACCAGCGTTACCGACCGCAATATATCAAATCAAATAAGAATTCATATCATTATTCCAACAAGCTTTTTTGATAGAGAATCTCTATTCCTAATTACATTACTTTGATACGGGTACGTAAAATACAAATAGCGCGGAGACAAAAAACCTACTACGGAGCGATTTATGATACGTGAATGAGAAAAATGTGGATGATGGCCTTTGCTTTAGATCTATTTACTTCGTTGAAAAAGGGACATAATTGTCTGAACCCCTTTCTTTGTTATGTTCGTTAGGTTCAAGTCTGACGGGAATAATATTCTACGACTAACAACTCATTTATTTTTAAACCGATCCATTTACTATCTATTATTTGATTTATTAATCCTTTATATTGGAATGAGTCAATAGTCAAATGGTTTGGCAATTCCTCGTGAGGGGACGAAGCAATAGAAGTTTGAATCAGAGCTTTCGATCTTTGTTTATCCTTCGTAGTAATAATATCTCGGGGTTTGCAACGATAACTTGGTATATCCACTATACGACCATTAACTAAAATATGTCTATGGTTA